GTTTAATTTGGAATTAATTAGGTAAAATTTTACGTTAGGGGATAAACTTTTATGTGGCCAGGATCGTTGGCGATGTTTAGGAGTATAAGTAAGCTTGTTGTTTGGTATTTATTTAATTATGGTTTTTATTAAGGGGTCGGGGTTAAGAATTTCCAAGAAGGTTTAGTGTTATTTAAAACGTTTCTAGGTGAAGTTAAATATTTCTACTATTCATGGGGCGAATAGGGTGGGTATTGATTTTCGCAATTTATTCGGGGATAGCTAGTTTAGATTAAAGGGGTAGTCTAAGATTTGGCTTTAACTTTAAGTTAAATTTTGAAGAGAGCGTAGTTCAGGGGGAGGTCGTTTTCAAGCTGCAGGGAGAGTTTACCGGAGTGGGGCAGCATATCTCAGTAATTAGGACTATTAAGTTTTTAGGTTTAATTGTTAAATATTTGTCTATAAAGTTTTATTTAAGCTTGGGATTTTGGTTTATTTTTTTTTTACATGTAAGTTTGAGAAAGTCTTTAGATAGGTTATTAGCAGTATTTAGTATTATATATTTAGTAGTTTAAGATTTAGAAATTGATTGTTAATATTAATAAAATTTGTGCCAGCAATTGCGGTTATACAAATGATGTGATTAAAATATTTTGGTTAATAATTAATTATTTATGAATATTTGAAATTTACTGTTAGATTTATTAGGTGAAATTTTAAATTTAATATAATTTTCTTTAGGATTTATGAGGTTATTAAAATTTAATAGTAAACTAGGATTAGATACCCTATTATTTAAATTGTAAATTTAATATGCCTGATTATTAGCAGATTATTTTCTTGAAAATTAAAGATTTTGGCGGTATTTTAGTCCATTCAGAGGAACCTGTCCTGTAATTGATAGTCCACGATTTACTTTACTTTTTCTTTTAGTTTGTATATCGTCGTGGTTGAATATTTTATTAGAATATTAATATTCAATTTTTATTATTTTAATTTATGTCAGATCAAGGTGCAGCCTATGAAAGAGAAGAGATGGGTTACAATAAAATTATTTTTGGTTTATTTGTTTATAAATGAATAATAAATTGGATTTGAATGTAATATCTTTTAATTAATAGATGTGATTTTGGCTCTAAAATATGCACATATTGCCCGTCGCTCTCATTTAAGGTGAGATAAGTCGTAACAAAGTAGGTGTACTGGAAAGTGTACCTAGAAAGATCAAATTATAGCTTATAGAAAGTTTTTTATTTACATTAAAAGGTTCATTGTGCGATTCAATGTGATTTGAAATAAGGAAATAATTATTTAGTTAAAAATTAGTGAGAGTATTCTTTAGTTTTAGTATATGTTTAGGGAAAAATTATGTTTATTATAGATTATTAGTAAAGTGATTGGAATTTGAAATATCTTTTTTTTAATAATAAGAAAAATTAATTTTTTGTACCTTGTGTATCAGGGTTGATTAATTTAAGTCTAATTATTTAGTTTTCTCGAATTGGAAAGAGTTAATTGGCTATTTATTTAATTGTTACATAAATTTTTTGAATAGTCTTTTTGAAGTGAAACGTTATTCGTTTTCTGTTATATCTAGTTTTTTAAGAAAGGAATTTAATTCTGTTATTATTTTTATGATTTTATATTTTAATTTCATGAGCTTAATATTAAACATTCAATGGGATGAGCTTTTGATTGTAAATTTAAAAATTCTCTTTATTTTAATAATTTATATGATTAGAATTGTCAATTTTTATAATAATTTTATAGTTAATTTTTATTTTTATATAATTTTTATTTTTTTTAAGTTTTATATTAAAATGTAATTTTGAATTTTTATTTATTTAGTGATAATGATTAAATTAGTAAATTTGAATTGTTTAATTGATTGGGGTTGTAAGGTTTTTTAAAGGAATTCGGCAATATAAATTTTTCCGCCTGTTTATTAAAAACATGTCTTTTTGATTATAATTTAAGGTTTGGTCTGCTCAATGAGGATTTAAATTGCCGCGGTATTTTGACCGTGCAAAGGTAGCATAATAATTAGTTTTTTTATTGAAAGCTGGAATGAAGGATTGGACGAGAAAAATACTGTCTCTATTAGATTTATTATTAAAATTAACTTTTAAGTTAAAAGGCTTAAATTTTACTTAAAGACGAGAAGACCCTATAGAGTTTTATAGCTTAGTTGTGGGGAGTTTTTGGTTATTTTATTTCTTTATGATGAATGTTATTTGGTTGGGGTGACTTAAAGATTTAGTAAACTCTTTAAATTTGAAGTTATTGATTTGTAAATAATTAATCTAATTTTTTTAAATTTAAAATAAATTACCTTAGGGATAACAGCGTAATTTTTCTTTAGAGTTCTTATTGAAAGGGAAGTTTGCGACCTCGATGTTGGATTAAAATTAATTTTTGGTGTAGAAGCTAAATAATTGGGTCTGTTCGACCTTTAAAATTTTACATGATCTGAGTTTAAACCGGTGTGAGCCAGGTTGGTTTCTATCTTGATTATTGTTATTATACTTTAGTACGAAAGGACCAAGTATTGGATATATTTATTTTTGTTTGTGGATATTAGTGTTACTTTGGCAGATTAGTGCAATTGATTTAGAATCTTTATATGTAAATTTTTACAGGTAATATTTGTATTTTTTAGATTTGTTGTCTATGGTTGTCAGATTAATTATCATGGTGGTATGTGTTTTAGTAGGGGTAGCTTTTTTGACGTTACTTGAACGTAAGGTTCTTGGTTACATTCAGATTCGTAAGGGACCCAATAAGGTGGGTTTTATGGGAGTTCCTCAACCTTTTAGAGATGCAATTAAGTTGTTTAGAAAGGAGCAAACTAATCCCATTATGTCAAATTACTGGTCTTATTATTTTTCCCCTGTGTTTAATTTATTTTTGGCACTATTTTTATGGGTGTGTATTCCTTTTTTTACTGTTCTTATACATTTTAGTTTAGGGATATTGTTTTTTCTTTGTTGTTCAAGATTGGGTGTTTATACAATTATGATAGCAGGATGGTCTTCCAATTCTAATTATTCGTTGCTGGGAGGTTTACGTTGTGTGGCTCAGACCATTTCTTACGAGGTAAGATTAGCTTTAATTTTATTGTCTTTTTTAGTTTTAATTTCTGGTATGAATATTTTTGATTTATATTTTTATCAGAAATATGTTTGATTTTTTTTTGTTGGCATTCCTTTGGCAATGATTTGGTTTGTGTCTAGTTTAGCTGAAACTAATCGAACTCCCTTTGATTTTGCTGAGGGGGAATCTGAGCTGGTGTCTGGGTTTAATATTGAATATAGAAGAGGTGGATTTGCATTAATTTTTTTGGCCGAGTATTCAAATATTTTATTTATAAGTTTTTTTTTTAGTTTGATATTCTTGGGCGCTGATTTGATAAGTTGAGGGTTTTTTTTGAAGGTTGTTTTTATTTCTTTTTTATTTATTTGGGTTCGTGGGACTTTGCCACGTTTCCGTTATGATAAATTGATATATTTGGCCTGGAAGGGGTTTCTTCCTGTTTCTTTGAATTATTTGTTTTATTTTTTTGGTTTAAAATTGTTGATTTTTTCCTTTCTTATTTAGTTAATTAAATTTAGTATAAGTTAATAGGAAGATATTATCCCTTTTTTATATTTTCAAAATATATACTTTAACAAGTTCATTAACTACTTATTGAATAAAATGTTGTCTCATATTTTGGAAGCTGAAAAAATAACAGGAAAGTAAGAGAAATATAGTATTGTGAGAATTTGTCCTGTGATAATGTAAGGGTCTTCCACAGGTCGTGCTCCAATTCATGTTAGGAGGAGAGTAATTGATAAGAATCTTCAAAATAAGATTTTATTAATTGGGTAAAATTGATTTCTTTGAATCTTTTTTTTGAAGGCGGGTATAATAAGAAGGATTACAATGGATATAAAGAGGGCAATTACTCCTCCTAATTTGTTAGGGATGGAACGTAGAATGGCGTAGGCAAAAAGGAAATATCATTCGGGTTGAATATGGACTGGGGTTACTAAAGGGTTAGCTGGAGTAAAATTGTCAGGGTCCCCTAATATGTAGGGATTATAAAGAGTTAAAATTACTAGAACTATTAAAGTAATGTTGAAGCCTAGAATGTCCTTGAATGTGAAGTATGGGTGAAATGGGATTTTGTCGATGTTTCTATTAGTTCCTAGGGGATTATTTGAACCTGTTTGATGAAGAAAGATTAGGTGAACTAACGACAAGGCAAGAACTACGAAAGGGAAAAGAAAATGCAGAGTGTAGAATCGAGTTAAGGTTGCGTTGTCTACAGCAAATCCGCCTCATAGCCATTGAACAATTGATGTTCCCAGATAGGGAATGGCTGATAACAGGTTAGTAATTACTGTTGCTCCTCAGAATGATATTTGCCCTCATGGAAGGACATACCCCAGAAATGCTGTTCCTATTACTACTAGAAGAATAATAACTCCGATGGATCATGTGGCTGAGTATATAAATGATCCGTAGTAAAGGCCTCGTCCTACATGTAGATAAAGGCAAATAAAGAAGAATGATGCGCCGTTGGCATGCAAGGTCCGGAGGAGTCATCCAAAATTCACATCTCGACAGATGTGAATTACTCTATTAAAGGCTAGGGAGATGTCGGGGCAATAGTGTATGGCTAAGAATAGTCCTGTTACGATTTGGATGATTAAGCATATTCCTAGAAGAGAGCCAAAATTTCATCATGATGAGATATTAGATGGTGTGGGGAGGTCTACAAGTGCGTTATTTACTATTTTTAATAGGGGGTGTTTTTTTATAATTTTCATTATAGTTTTTGCCGGAGTGGCCCGTATGTAATGTTGGTAATTTTTACTACTGCAATAAGGGTTACTAGAAGATAAATAATTATTGTGATTATAATTCAGTTGGATGGAAAGTTGAGATATTTTCTTAGTGATATTCTAAATATAACTATTATTCTTGAATTTGTTATATCGTTGTTTATAGAAAGTGTGTAGTTGGGGTAAGGGTCTATAATGATAGGGACTAATAGTGTTGAAATTATTACTCTAATTATTAGAGTTAATTTTATGGAGAATACAAATTTTTCGTTTGATGCAACTCTTGTTATGTAAATGAATAATACAAGTATTCCTCCGATTATAATTATAAATAAAATATAGGAGAATCAGAAGTTAAGAGATATTATTCCTGTAATTACTGCAATTAAGACTGCTTGGATAAGAAGGATAAGCCCTATTGATAGAGGGTGCCTTAGGAAAATAAATGTTATTGATATTGAAAGGGTTAGTATATATAGTGATTGAATAATACAGAGAATAGTTTATTAAAATATAAATTTTGGAGATTTATGATGGGAAAAACTTCCTTCTCTGAAGTTTTAAAAGGAAGCCTTATTGCTGATTTACAAGACCAGTATTTTATATAAATTATTAAAACAATGTTAATTTTCAATTTTGGTTTTCCTTTTTTTATGTATTTTATCGGTGTTTTAGTTTTTTGTTTTAAATGTAAACATTTACTTTTAATGCTTCTTAGATTAGAATTTATTGTTTTATCACTTTATTTTGGTTTATTTATTTGTATGTTTTTTTACGGGTACGAGTATTATTTCTCTATGATTTTTCTTACTATAAGAGTGTGTGAGGGGGCTTTAGGCTTATCAATTTTGGTTTCAATGATTCGTTCTTACGGTAATGATTATTTTCAGTCTTTTAGGATTTTATGGTAAAGTTTATTATATTTATGATTTTTATGATTCCTTTAAGTTTTTTAGAAAATTTTATTTGATTGAATCAGTTGGGTTATTTTTTATTGTTTATTTTGTTTTTATTGAGGTTTAATTTCTCTAGTTATTTTAGAAGTATTAGGTATTTCACTGGTTGTGACTTTATCTCTTATTTTATAATTTTACTTAGAATTTGAATTTGTGCTTTAATGCTGATGGCTAGAGAGAAATTAAACAAGGAGAAGTATTTTTTTGAATTTTTTTTGTTAGTTTTAATTTTTTTGTTATTGGCTTTGTTTATAACTTTTAGGTCTATAAATTTGTTTGTATTTTATCTATTTTTCGAGATTAGCCTGATTCCTACTTTGTTGTTAATTTTGGGTTGGGGGTACCAGCCTGAACGTATTCAGGCTGGGTTGTATATATTTTTTTATACATTATTTGCCTCATTGCCGATAATGGTTGCCATTTTTTATTTTTATGAAAAATTTAATTCTTTAGATTTTTTTTTCTTGAATGATTATTTTGATTCATTTTTACTTTATTTGTGTATGACTTTTGTTTTTTTAGTTAAGATTCCCATATTTTTTGTTCATTTATGGCTACCTAAAGCCCATGTTGAGGCTCCTGTTTCGGGTTCAATAATTTTGGCTGGAATTATGCTTAAGCTTGGTGGGTATGGTTTCCTCCGTCTTATGGCAGTTTTTATATTAGTGGGAGTTAAGTTTAATTTTGTGTTTATTATAATTAGATTATTTGGCGGATTTGTAATTTCTTTGATTTGTTTGCGTCAAAGTGATATTAAGTCTTTAATTGCTTATTCGTCTGTTTCTCATATAGGCCTGGTATTAGGGGGTATTATGACTTTAAATAGATGGGGATTTTATGGGGCATTTATTATAATAATTTCTCATGGTCTTTGTTCTTCAGGTCTGTTTTGTCTAGCAAATATTACTTATGAGCGGTTAGGCAGGCGTAGCTTGTTTTTAAATAAGGGGTTGATTAATTTAATGCCTAGTATATCTTTGTGGTGGTTTTTATTGTGTTCGTCAAATATGGCTGCTCCCCCCTCTTTTAATTTGTTAGGGGAGATTATGTTGATTAATAGGTTAGTTTCTTGGGGTTTAATAACTATTTTAATGTTGATGTTAACTTCTTTTTTTGGGGCGGCTTATTCATTATATTTATATTCTTATAGTCAGCATGGCAAGATTTATGTAGGTTCCTATTCGTTTTCGTTGGGATTTCTTCGTGAATATTTATTGTTATTTTTGCATTGAGTTCCTTTAAATTTGTTGTTCTTGGGTAGTGATTTATTTATTTTTTATCTAGGTAGTTTAAGAAAAAATATTGATTTGTGGAGTCAAGGATGTAAGAGTTTATCTTGGATAATTTTATCAATTTGTTTTGTTTATTTTGGTGTTTTATTATTTTTTAGATTATTGCTTTTTTTGTTTAGAATTTATTTTATAGTTTTGGATTTTAGATTAATAATTGAGTATGAGATTATAAGTTTTAATTCTAGTATTATTTATATGTCGGTATTGTTTGACTGGATATCTTTATTATTTATGAGATTTGTTTTGTTTATTTCTTCAATAGTAATTTTTTATAGTTATGAGTATATAGGGGGGGATTTAAATATTAATCGTTTTATCTTATTGGTTTTTATGTTTGTTGTTTCAATGATGTTTCTGATTATTAGGCCTAATTTAATTAGAATTCTTCTTGGTTGGGATGGCTTGGGATTAGTTTCTTATTGTTTAGTTATTTATTATCAGAATGTAAAGTCTTATAATGCGGGCATAATCACCGCTCTTTCCAATCGAATTGGGGATGTTGCTTTGTTAATTAGAATTGCTTGAATATTAAATTATGGAAGCTGAAATTATATTTATTATTTGGATTACATGAAGGGGGATTATTATATAGAAATAATTGGTGGCTTAGTTTTATTGGCTGCTTTAACAAAAAGAGCTCAAATTCCCTTTTCTTCTTGGCTTCCCGCTGCTATAGCAGCCCCTACTCCTGTTTCATCCTTGGTTCATTCTTCTACCTTGGTAACTGCTGGTGTTTACCTGCTTATTCGTTTTAATTTTGTTTTAAGCTCAAGCTTAATAATATTTTTATTGGTTATTTCGAGAATAACAATGTTTATAGCAGGTCTTGGGGCTAATTATGAATTTGATTTAAAAAAAATTATTGCTTTATCGACCCTTAGGCAACTGGGTTTAATAATAGGAATTTTAGCTTTGGGGGGCCACATATTGGCGTTTTTTCATCTTTTAACTCATGCTTTGTTTAAGGCCTTGTTGTTCATATGTGCGGGTTGTATAATTCATAACTTAGGCAGTCATCAGGATATCCGTTATATAGGGGGAATAGTAAATCAAATGCCTCTTACTTGTTGTTTCTTTAATATTTGTAATTTGGCTCTTTGTGGTTTGCCCTTTCTTTCTGGCTTTTATTCTAAGGATTTAATTTTGGAAGTTTTGTCTATAGGTTATTTAAATTTTTTTATTTATTTTATCTTTTTTTTTTCTACAGGGCTAACGGTGTGTTATTCAGTGCGTTTGAGTTATTATACTTTATTTGGTGATTTTAATTTTTCTAGATTTCATAATATGAGAGATGAAGGTGGGATTATGTTGCGGGGGATGGCTGGTTTAATTTTTTTTGTAGTATTTGGGGGTAGAATGTTAATTTGACTTATTTTTCCCACACCTTATTTTGTTTGCCTCCCTTCTTTAATGAAGATAATAGTTTTAGTAGTAATTGTTTTAGGAGTTCTTTTTGGTTATGAGTTTTCTAAGTTTTTCTTGAATTATGAATTAAAGGCTTACAATTTTCTGACTTCTAGTTTATTTTTTTCTTCAATGTGAAATTTGCCTTTTATTTCAACTTTTGGGGTTAATTATTATCCTGTTAAGTTAGGGGGAGTCTATCACAAGAGATTTGATAATGGGTGATCTGAGTTTTTTGGAAGACAGAATATTTATATAAATCTTAAGATAAGGAGAAAGGTTTCTCAGTTGCTATTCAATAATAATTTGAAGGTTTATATTTCTTTGTTGATTATTTGGGTTATTATATTATATATTTATGTTTATTTCAATAGCTTATAGTAAGAGCATGATATTGAAGATATCAAGGAGATTTTTTTATCTTGAAGTATTTAAAAAGAATTTTTTCTTAATTTTACAATGAAAATGTAATGTTTTATTTAAACTATATAAATAGAAGTATTAACGGAATTACACCGCTAGAGGTCGAAGTTAGAAGCTTTACCTCGATTATCATTCTTCTTTAATTGGAGATGTACTCTCATTATTATCATTAACAGTGATAAACCTCTATTTTGGTTTCAAATTAAAAATAAGGATGAGTTATTTCATCAAAGGATTAGGTCGAAACTAATAACAATAATTGTTTCTTATTTAAGATAAATTGACTGGTCAATAATTTTTAAGTGCAAGTTAAATGTTGTTTTTTAACTATTATCCTAGTACGCTCAATTTAGGGCCCCCTGCTTTCATTCATGGTATAATCCAGCGAGAAGAATAATTAGGAAAATTGATGTAATTATAATGAATCTGGAGATGTTAGTGATTTTTATGGATACAATCAAGGGTAGAAGAAGCGTGATTTCTACATCGAAAATTAAGAAAATAACTGCAATTAGGAAGAATTGTAGAGAAAATGGTATACGGGCCGATGACTTGGGATCAAAGCCGCACTCAAAGGGGGACCTTTTTTCTCGGTCTATATAGGTTTTTTTCGAAATGGTGTTTGCTAAAATTATTATGATTAGGGCAATTATAAATATAGGAATGGCCACAGTTAAAGTCAAGAATATTATTTATACTAATATATTTAGATCTTTTGATTGGAAGTCAAAAATAATTTTTATACTATATAAATAACTACCTCATCAGTAGATAGTTACATAGAGGAATAGTCAAACAACGTCAACGAAATGTCAGTATCAGGCTGCTGCTTCGAAACCGAAGTGATGAATGGGAGAAAAGTGGTTAAAGAGGTGTCGAAAGAAACAGATTGTTAAAAATATTGTTCCAATGATTACGTGTAAGCCGTGAAAGCCAGTTGCTATAAAAAATGAAGAGCCGTAGACGGAGTCAGCAATTGAAAATGCAGCCTCAATGTATTCATATGCTTGAAGTATAGTAAAGTATATTCCTAGAATGATTGTAAGTCCTAGGCCATAGATTGCTTGCTTATAATCATTTTCTATAAGTCTATGATGAGCTCATGTGACAGTAATTCCTGAAGAGATTAAAATTAAGGTATTTAGAAGAGGAATTTGAATAGGGTTAAAAGTTTGAATTCCCTTGGGTGGTCAAATTATACCTAATTCAATTGAAGGGGCTAGGCTTCCGTGAAAGAAGCCTCAGAAGAATGATATAAAGAATAGGACTTCTGAGGTGATAAATAAGATTATTCCTCATCGTAATCCTAAGGCCACAGCAGAGGTATGAAGGCCTTGAAAGGTTCCTTCTCGTGTGATGTCTCGTCATCACTGATACATAATTAAAAGAGTGTTTACGAATCCTAATATAAACAAGGATACGTCATATATATGAAATCATTTAATTAGGCCTATTATTATAGCCATTGCTCTAAAGGCACCTAAAATTGGTCAAGGTCTAACATCAACTAAGTGGAAAGGGTGATTTTTATGTCTTCTCATTAGTTTACTTCTCTGGAGTAAAGAGTTCTGAGAATTGAAAATACGTATGATTGAATAATAGCGACTGCTGACTCGAGTACTAATAGAAGAAGCTGTGTTAAAATTAATATATTGATTATAATTATTCTTAAGGATGTTCCTGTATTGCCAAGTAAAGTTAATAAAAGATGACCTGCAATTATATTTGCGGTTAATCGAATAGCTAAAGTTCCGGGACGAATAATGTTACTAATTGTTTCGATGCACACTATGAATGGTATTAGTACAGGAGGAGTTCCTTGGGGAACTAAGTGAGCGAACATGTGCATAGTGTTGTTTATTCACCCATAAATTATGAATCTTGTTCATAAGGGAAGGGCTAAGGCTAAGGTTAGGGTTAAGTGCCTTGTTCTAGAAAAGATGTAAGGGAATAATCTTAAAAAATTATTGAAAAGGATTAAAGAGAATAGCGAGATGAAGATTAAGGTTCTACCCTTCATTTTGTTAATTTTTAGCAGGATTTTGAATTCGTTATGAAGTGTAGATGTAATTTTAATTCATATAAAGTTGATTCGTGAAGGAATTAATCAAAATATTCTAGGAAGAAATATTAATCCTAGGAGAGCTCTTGATCAGTTAATAGAAAGATTAGTTCTTGTTGATGGATCAAATGTTGAGAAAAGGTTTCTTATCATTTTCAGTTAATTTTTTTGAATTTAGGAGAGGACTTGAGAGATTTGTTTTCATATTTGAATGAAAAGTAGTTTAATGAATTTAGGACTAGGAAAGTTAAGATGAATATAATAAAAAGATTAATTCAGCTGAGTGGAGCTATTTGAGGAATTAAAAATTATTAATTATTAATAATTTCAGCTTGACAAGCTGACGTTATGATTTAACTAAATTTTTCATTAGGAGTAGTCGCTAACCTACTATTAAGTGGTTTAAGAGACCAATACTTGCTTTCAGTCACCTAGTGAATAGGCCTTTACTCAGTTTACAAATATTTTCGGAGAGATTCTTTCAATAACAATAGGCATGAAACTATGATTTGTTCCACAAATTTCTGAGCATTGCCCAAAATATACTCCTGGCCGGTTTATAAAAAATGTAGTTTGGTTTAGACGTCCGGGAGTAGCATCGATTTTAACTCCAAGGGAGGGGATTGTTCATGAATGAATAACATCAGTCGAGGAGACTAGGAATCGAATTTGTGACTTGAATGGTAAAGGTAAGCGGTTATCGACGTCTAAAAGGCGAAAATCGTGAATTTTAGCTTCTACGGGGGGGATTATGTAAGAATCAAATTCAATTGTTTTGAAGTCAGAAAGTTCGTAGGATCAGTATCATTGATGGCCGATTGCTTTAACTGACAGAATTGGGTAATTAATTTCATCTAGTAGGTACAGGAGACGCAGAGATGGAAGGGCAATAAAAATTAGAGTTACTGCAGGAGCAATAGTTCAAATTAACTCGATAGTTTGTCCTTCAAGAAGGAATCGGTTAATGTATTTATTGAAAAATAAGGTTAGTATGATGTATGTTACAATAAGAGTGATTATAAACAGAATTATTATAGCGTGATCATGGAAGAAGATGAGCTGTTCTATTAAAGGTGAGGAGCTGTCTTGTGTATTAATGTTTAGTCAGGTTGCCATTTTCTAAAAAAAGTTGGACTTTATATATGGATCTTAAATCCATCGCACTATTCTGCCACATTAGAAGTTAGTTAGTATGGGTAGTTCAGAATATCTGTGTTCAGCTGGGGGAAGTTTTTGTAACCACTCGATTGATGAGGATATTTGGTTAGAAAAAATATTTTGTCGAAGGGAAGTTATTCTTTCTCAGAGGATGAAAATAAAGAATAGGATTCTAACTGTTGAGATTAGGGAGCCTACTGAGGAGACAAGATTTCATGATAGGTAGGCATCTGGGTAATCAGAATAACGCCGAGGTATGCCTCTTAAACCGAGGAAGTGTTGGGGGAAAAAGGTTATATTTACTCCGATGAATATTGTCAGGAATTGAATTTTTAATAATTTATTGTTTAGGGAGAATCCAGTAAAGAGTGGGAACCAGTGAATTAATCCTCCTATAATAGCGAAGACTGCTCCTATTGAAAGTACATAATGAAAATGGGCTACTACATAGTAGGTGTCATGGAGAATAATGTCAATTGATGAATTAGCTAATACTACTCCGGTCAGTCCCCCAACAGTGAATAAAAAAATAAAACCTAAGGCTCATAGTATTTGAGGGGAATAATTTATTTGTGTTCCGTGAAGGGTGGCTAATCAACTAAAAATCTTGATTCCTGTTGGAACAGCAATGATTATAGTTGCTGAGGTAAAATATGCTCGGGTGTCAACATCTATTCCAACAGTAAACATATGATGAGCTCATACAACAAAGCCTAGTAGGCCAATTGCTATCATAGCGTAAATTATTCCGATGCATCCGAATGTTTCCTTTTTTCCTCTTTCTTGGCTTACGATGTGAGAGATTATTCCAAATCCGGGAAGAATTAAAATGTAAACTTCGGGGTGACCAAAAAATCAAAATAGGTGTTGGTATAGAATAGGGTCACCTCCTCCAGCAGGATCGAAGAATGAAGTGTTTAGGTTTCGATCTGTTAATAGTATTGTAATAGCTCCTGCCAAAACTGGGAGTGAAAGTAATAGGAGAAGAGCAGTAATTGCTACTGCTCAAACAAATAGAGGCATACGGTCGAAGGTAATCCCGGTGGATCGTATATTAATAACAGTTGAGATAAAATTAACTGCTCCCAGGATGGATGAAATTCCTGCTAGGTGAAGGCTGAAAATGGCGAGGTCAACTGAAGAGCCTCTATGTGCAATGTTAGCTGAGAGGGGGGGGTAGACTGTTCACCCAGTTCCTGCGCCATTTTCTACAATTCTTCTTATTAGAAGAAGAGAAAGTGATGGTGGCAAGAATCAGAATCTTATGTTGTTTATTCGAGGGAAGGCTATATCAGGAGCGCCCAATATTAGTGGAACTAGTCAGTTTCCGAACCCACCAATTATGATTGGTATAACTATAAAGAAAATTATGATGAAGGCGTGAGCTGTAACAATAACATTATAGATTTGGTCATTTCCAATTAGTGACCCAGGGTTACCAAGTTCTGCCCGAATCAAGAGTCTTAAGGATGTTCCTAGTATTCCAGCTCATGCTCCAAACAGAAAGTATAGAGTTCCAATGTCTTTATGGTTAGTAGAAAATAATCATTTGTTAAGTAAGATGGCTGAGATTTAAGCGATAAATTGTAAATTTATTTACGGAATTAGTTCCTTTTACTAGGTCTTGTAGTCAAAGATGATTTCAAATTGCAAATTTGAAGGTGGGAGTATTCCTCAAGGCTTATTAAGGCTTAAGAGATGAGATTTTTCTTATTGGTAACTTTGAAGGTTACTAGTTTGTTTAACTTAAATCCTTGCATAATTTACAAGGTATTAAATGTTATTGTAATTAAGATTAGTCTAGTTAAAGTTACGAAGTTGATTAATGAAATATAGAATCTTTTGAATTTTCTATTTTTTATAGGTAAATCTCAATTTGGTTCATTTACATTTATTAGCAGAGTAGAAAGGGTGACTCGTATGTATATGTAGATGGTAATGATAGTTAAGATAATTATTATTGTAGGAAGGAAGATTATTTGATTATAAATTAGTGCCTGGATTGTTAATCATTTAGGCATGAACCCAAGGAACGGGGGGATTCCTCTGAGGGATAAGAAATTTATAATGAAAAATATCTTTGTCATTGAATTTGTGTTTATTGATTGGTAGAGTTGATTAAGATAAAAGATTTTTTGTGTCTTAAGAATTAAAATTAGGTTAATTCTAATGACAGTGTATACTAAAAAGTAGTAGGCCCATACTGTTTCTATGATTATTATGGTTCTTAGTATTCATCCCATGTGGTTGATGGAGGAATAGGCAAGAATTTTTCGAAGGCTGATTTGGTTGATTCCCATGATTCCTCTAATAATTATAGAGATAAGAATTACTATGGATGAGAATATAATAAATTTTATGTTGTATATTAACAGAATTATTGGGGCGATTTTCTGTCAGGTTAGGATTAGCAAACAATTTAGTCAATCAAGGCCTTCTATAACTTCTGGAAATCAAAAGTGGAACGGGGCTATTCCTATTTTTGTTAGAAGAGAGGAGTTCATTCTTATAATGAAAGTTGATTGATAATTTATGTTAGTTAGTATGTTTCTTTTTATTATTATTGAGATAATCGATAATAGGATTACTGTGGAAGCAATTGCTTGAACAATAAAGTATTTAATTGAAGATTCTGTGGATAAAATGTTTTTTTGATTATGCATAAGAGGGATAATTGAAAGTAAGTTAATTTCTAATCCTAGTCATATTCCTAGCCAGGAGTACGATGAGATGGAAATTAGTGTTCTTAGGAAGATTGTAGATATGAATAATATTTTGTAAATTTTTCTTATTAAAAAGAAAAGATTTTCTTTATAGTTGGGGTATGAACCCAAAAGCTTAATTTAGCTTATCTTTTTATATTTTAGTATATGATGTATAAAAGTTTTTGATACTTTAGGGGATAGTTTGACTCTATCAAATGTAATGAAGGTAATGGAAATTACATGATTTATTCTATCAAAATAACCCTTTCAAATCAGGCACTTCATTTATAACTTTAAGTTTACCTTTTACTTAGTAAACTTAAAAAAAGTGAATATTTATTAAATTTGAGGGCTAATTTTTTTTAGCTTTAAGTTTCATAAATTATAAAAAAAATTTTTTTTTTTATACTTTAAATGAAGATTCAATATAGGCATTACTAAAGGATGGGTTAATATCATTAAGTTTTAATTAGACCTCCATTTTGTTAAAAACTTGGGTTACAATAATAATGATGGGGGATTTTTTTTTTTTTTTTTTTTTTTTTTTTTTTTTTTTTTTTTTTTAAAAAAGTGTCTAGAAAACAGTAAAAAAATTGGATCAAATTTTTGCTCCCTCTCTGACTTTGTTTTTTGTCCTAAATTTTGTTGACTAAATGGGTTTGTCCTACTAGGTGCTTAAAACGAAAAATTTCCTGTTTTTTTTTTTGTTGTCAATAAAAATTAACTTTTCATATAAAACTAATTTTTACTTTATATACAAAGATAGATTTTAATATTTATTTATATATTAATAAATATAATTGTTATATATTAATATATATATATATAATAGTATTATTTATAAAATTAAATATTTGTATATAAAAGTTGAAACTATTAATAAATAAGAACCTATATATAAATAATTGTAGCATAGATAAATAAGTGTTTAATATTAAAGAGAGAGAAAACTAATTGTATAATAATATTTTAATAATAAGTTAGAAATAAATTAAATAATTTTAAATTAAACTAATATATATATATATATATATACACATATATAAATAACTTATATTATTATACATATTATTAATTATTTTACTTTAAATTATTTAATATATTTAAATTAATTTCAAATTTAAGTATAATATTATATAAATATATATAATATAAACATTTATATACAAATAAGAATTAAAAATAAAAAAAAAAAAAACTCCTACTTATTTCTATTACACTATAATTTTTTGTTAATTAGTAACAAAAAATTGAAAATTAGTCCTGTATATTATTAGATGGTTAGCTTTTAATTGAATATTCATTTAGTTATTGTTTATTTAATCTTTTAATGAATAAAGCTTTAAATTATGTTTTTAACTTAAATATTAGTTTTCTTTAATTGAGCTTGATTTTTTGTATATTAATTAATTTTAATTATTAGTGGCTTTTATTTTAATTGTGAGAGTTATTATTAAGGCGGCCGTTTTCAAGCTGCGGGGAGAGTTTACCGGAGTGGGGCAGCATATCTCAGTAATTAGGACTATTAAGTTTTTAGGTTTAATTGTTAAATATTTGTCTATAAAGTTTTAACTAAGTACGGGATTACGATTTGTCTTTTTTTTACATTTAAGTTTGGGGGTTTCTTTAATTAATTTTGATCCGATATTTTGAATTAAG